AGATTGAGCCGAATACAATAAAAGGATCTTATTGTATAGATCTCTCGATTTTTGAGAGATCCATATTTATCTAAATAGACAAGAAAAAAGATAAGACGAAATAACTTAACGCTTTGTGTTGGATCCACAATTAATCCTCCGGATCCTTAGGATTGGTGTATTCTTATACTTAATAATTTACCCTTATACTTGGAATGTAATGGAATTCCTTAATGTAATTCGTATTTTTTCTATTTATTATAGTATAGCCTGATCCTGCATTTTTGGATCATAGATCGCGCCAAGCAGCCTCTTCTACCTATCCTGTATATTGTCCTTTTCATTCGGTGTTGGAATAGAAACTGATTAGATTAGTAGGCGAGATTTTACAAAAAAGGTTTATTCATAGTATTAGCAGAAACGGCTTTTTTTCAATACCCCCTCATATTAGTTAATAACCCTATTGATATTAGTTAATAACCCTATTGATTGGATTTATATGTTTATTCGGATCGGAATATTCAAATGATTTTTATCGAACGATTATTCATCTATTGTATTTTCATGTAAATGACTATTCATCTATTGTATTTTCATGTAAATTAGGGGCAAGAAAGTTCTATGGAAAAATGGTGGTTTGGTTCGCTCTTGTTTAGCGAGGAGTTAGAACACGGGTGTAGGCTAAGTAAATCAATGGCCGTTTTTGGTCCTTTTGAAAATAACAGTGTAAGTGAAGATCAAATTATAGATGATATGGATAAAGACGTGTCTAATTGTAGTGACAAGTCTAATTACAGTAATGTTGATCGTTTAGTCGGCGGCGGATCCACTCGGAATTTAATATCGGATGAGACTTTTTTAGTTATGGATAGTAATAGGGACGGTTATTACATATATTTTGATATTGAAAATCAAAATTTTGAGATTGACACCGATCATTCTTTTCTAAGTGAACTAAAAAGTTCGTTTTCCCAGACTTCGAGTTATATGAATAATGCAACTAAAAGTGACGATAATCTCCGCGACCGTTACCCGTATGATACTAATTCTAATTATAGTTGGAATAATCATATTACTAGTTGCATTGACAGTTATCTTCGTTCTCAAATTTGTATTGATAGTTATATTTTAAGCAATAGTGACAATTACAGTTACAGTGATAGTTACATTTATAGTTACATTTGTGGCGAAAGCAGAACTAGTAGTAAAAGCGGGAGTTCCAGTATCAAAACTAGCAAAGATGGTAGTGATTTAACTATAAGATCTAATAATTTAAATGTAACTCAAAAATACAGGCATTTGTGGATTCAATGCGAAAATTGTTATGGATTAAATTATAAGAAATTTTTAAAATCCAAAATGAATATTTGTGAACAGTGTGGATGTCATTTGAAAATGAGTAGTTTCGATAGAATCGAACTTTTGATTGATCCAGGTACTTGGAATCCTATGAATGAAGATATGGTCTCTCTAGATCCCATTGAATTTCATTCGGAAGAGGAACCTTATAAAGATCGTATTGATTCTTATCAAAAAAATACAGGATTAACTGAGGCTGTTCAAACAGGCACAGGTCAATTAAATGGCATTCCCGTAGCAATTGGGGTTATGGATTTTCAGTTTATGGGAGGTAGTATGGGATCTGTAGTAGGTGAAAAAATCACACGTTTGGCTGAGTATGCTACCAATAAACTTTTACCTCTTATTCTAGTGTGTGCTTCTGGAGGAGCCCGCATGCAAGAAGGAAGTTTGAGCTTGATGCAAATGGCTAAAATATCTTCCGCTTTATATGATTATCAATCAAATAAAAAGTTATTTTATGTCGCAGTCCTTACATCCCCTACCACAGGTGGGGTGACGGCTAGTTTTGGTATGTTGGGAGATATCATTATTGCTGAACCAAACGCTTACATTGCATTTGCGGGTAAACGAGTAATTGAACAAACATTGAATAAGACAGTACCCGAGGATTCACAAGTGGCTGAATATTTATTCCATAAGGGCTTATTCGATCTAATCGTACCACGTAATCTTTTAAAGGATGTTCTGAGTGAATTATTTCGGCTACACGCCTTCTTTCCTTTGGATCAAACTTAGATTTAGATTAAGTAGAGCTGTAGAGTAGAGTTTTAATTTATTTATTAATTTAATAATTAATAAAACGGAATAAATTTTTTGAAATGAAAATTATTAAATTATAAGACAAGAGCACGAAAATAACTAAAAATATGAATAAAAAAAAGGTGCATTATCATACATATATTTCGTGTAGAAACGTGTAGAAGGGTGAATAAGTCCGTTTATTTACACATTTTTTTATAAGTATTTATTCAAAAAAAAATTATTAAAACATATACTTATATATTCCTTATTTAGGTATATACTCACTTAGGTATACTTACTATAAATATAATAATTATATATATTATATAAATATAATTATTATATATGAATATATATTAATTTTAAAATATCTTTAATAACAATATAAGGTTAAAATAAAAAAAATAAAAATAGTAATATAAAATATAAAGCAATAAATAAAAATAACAGGTACAAATATTAAATCGAGGTACCCACTCAATGATAACTCTCAACAGCTTTCCCTCTATTTTTGTGCCTTTAGTAGGCTTAGTATTTCCGGCAATTGCAATGGTTTCTTTATTTCTTCATGTTCAAAAAAACAAAATTTTTTAGATACTATAGGGACAACTCTTTATCCATTTTTTTTTTCAAGACTTACTTTGATCATAACACCCCTATCTATTTAGTAGAATATGGTATAACATCTGGCTTCTTTCGAGCATAAGCTCTTATGTATGTGTGTAAACATGATATATGGGTAAATTAATTATAACAATTTCAAATGGATCGATAGCGGGGAGAGTTTCGGAAATGTAAAGTGAATATATCTATATGTGGATATCCATAGGAAATCATATGAAAGAGATGTTATTATTTTAGTTTGGATCTAAGTAATTCGATGAATTTTTCTAAAATAAAAGTTTCACATCATAGTAGTGCTGGTTGATGAAAGTTACTTCGGAAACAAAAAAAGTAAACTAAAATTTCTTTTTGTTATTCTTCCAATTCCAATAAAATGCAACTAGGTCTAGTGAGAGTATGAGTTGGCGATCAGAACGTATATGGATAGAACTTATAGCGGGATCTCGAAAAATAAGTAATTTCGGTTGGGCCCTCATTCTTTTTTTAGGTTCATTAGGGTTTGTATTGGTTGGAACCTCCAGTTATTTTGGTAGGAATTTTATATCTTTGTTTCCTTCTCAGCAAATAAATTTTTTTCCACAGGGGATCGTGATGTCTTTCTATGGGATCGCGGGTCTCTTTATTAGCTCCTACTTGTGGTGCACAATTTCGTGGAATGTAGGTAGTGGTTATGATCGATTTGATATAAAAGAGGGCATAGTGTGTATTTTTCGTTGGGGATTTCCTGGAAAAAACCGTCGCATATTCCTGCGATTCCTTATGAAAGATATTCAGTCTATCAGAATAGAAAATAAAGAGGGTCTTTTTGCTCGTCGGGTTCTTTATATGGAAATCAGAGGCCAGGGGGCCATTCCCTTGACACGTACTGATGAGAATTTGACTCCACGAGAAATTGAGCAAAAAGCTGCTGAATTGGCCTATTTCTTGCGCGTACCAATTGAAGTATTTTGAAAAAAGGAATTGAAAAATGAATAGTTTGCAAAAGGGAAAAAACTCAAGAACTCTCTTTTTTTCTATACCATAACTTAACGGAAGTTTGTTCTGAATGCCTGCCTATTCAAGCCAAAGTAAACGTATACGAAGCAACTCTAAAATAAAATTTTGTGTGTCCATCATTTTTTTTTTTCAAATATTTGATATTTTTTTTTAATAAAACGGGAGTTCTTTCGTTTCGAAATCCAACTAATATTACTTTGAAGCGAGTTCTTTCTTATTCTATTTCTGTATTCTTTCTAGATTCAAGGACTAACCTAACCACTCTACTGCATCACAAATAAAAACCTCGAAATAGATTAGATTAATGGGCTCGATGGCTTGGGTTGGGATATAACTTATGCTTGATAGAAATATTAGTATCATATAGAGTCGACGCATGGGGTGAGTTCATTAAAACTTCAAAAATTCACAGACGAAAAAATGGCAAAAAAGAAAGTATTTATTTCCCTTCTATATCTTGCATTTATAGTATTTTTGCCTTGGTGGATCTCTCTCTCATTTAAAAAAAGTCTGGAATCTTGGATTACTAATTGGTGGAATATTAGGCAATCCGAAATTTTTTTGAATGATATTCAAGAAAAGAGTATTCTAAAAAAATTCATAGACTTAGAGGAACTCCTTCGTTTGGAGGAAATGATAAAGGAATACCCAGAAACGCATTTACAAAAGCTTCGCGTCGAAATCTACAAAGAAACGACCCAATTGATCAAGATGCACAATGAGGATCGTATCCATACAATTTTACATTTCTCGACAAATATAATCTGTTTCGTTATTCTAAGTGGTTATTCTATTATAGGTACTGAAGAACTTGTTATTCTTAACTCTTGGGTTCAAGAATTCCTATATAACTTAAGCGACACAATAAAGGCTTTTTCTATTCTTTTATTAACTGATTTATGTATAGGATTCCATTCGCCCCACGGTTGGGAATTAATGATTGGCTCTGTCTACAAAGATTTTGGATTTGCTCATAATGATCAAATTATATCCGGTCTTGTTTCTACTTTTCCAGTCATTTTAGATACAATTTTTAAATATTGGATCTTTCGTTATTTAAATCGTGTATCTCCTTCACTTGTAGTGATTTATCATTCAATGAATGACTGAAAAATGATCGAACGGCCCAATTATAATATTTGTTTGTTACTTTGTACATAAGCAAAACATTGAAAATTGTACCTATTATTTCTACCCAGTAAAGGGATTTCTCCAATATTTCAGAAAAATTATTTCAGTAAATATCAAAATTATAGGTAGGCAACTCTATTGGCGACCTACCTACTTTTATTGTATAA